CAAGAAAAGCCAAACGTGTAGTGATTTTTACTGATAACCGGGGAAATACCGATCCTAATAATAAGGATACTAATAATTCTAATAAAAGAGACGAAGTAGCTTTGATACGATATTCGCAACAATCTGATTTTCGTCGAGACATAATCAAAGGTTCAATGCGAGCCCAAAGATGTAAAACAGTTATTTGGGAACTTTTTCAAGCAAATGCACATTCTCCGCTTTTTTTGGACAGAATAGACAAATTACACCCTTTTTTTTTTGATATCTCCGAACTGATAAAACTCATTTTTAGAAATTGTATAGGAAAGGGAGCAGAATTAAAAATTTCAGATTATACAGAAGAAAAAATAAAAGAAAGGGAAAAAAAGGAAAAGGACAAAAAAGAAGAGAACAAAAGAAAAGAGAAAGCGCGGATAGAAGTAGCAGAAGCCTGGGATACCATTCCATTTGCTCAAGTAATAAGAGGTTCCATGTTAATAACTCAATCGATTCTTAGAAAATATATTATATTACCGTCATTGATAATAGCTAAAAATATTGGCCGTATGCTATTATTACAATTTCCTGAGTGGTCTGAGGATTTAAATGAATGGAATAAAGAAATGCATGTTAAATGCACCTATAATGGTGTTCAATTATCAGAAACAGAATTTCCGAAAAATTGGTTAATAGACGGTATTCAAATAAAGATGCTATTTCCTTTCTGTCTGAAACCCTGGCACAGATCTAAGCCACGGTCCTCTCATATAGATCGAATCAAAAAGAAAGGACAAAAAGATGATTTTTTTTTTTTAACGGTTTGGGGAATGGAAGCTGAACTTCCTTTTGGTTCTCCCCAAAAACGGCCTTCCTTTTTTGAACCCATTTTTAAGAAACTCGAAAAAAAAATTGGAAAATTGAAAAAAAAGTATTTTATATTTCTAAAAGTTTTAAAAGAAAGAACAAAATTTCTAAATATCTCAAAAAAAACAAAAAAATGGATTATCAAGGGCATTCCGTTTTTAAAAAAAATAAAAAAAGAACTCTCAAAAGTAAATCCAATTCTATTATTTAGATTGAGAGAAATATATAAATCAAGCGAAACTAAAAAAAAAAAAGAAAAAGATTCTATAACCCGCAATCATATAATTCATAAATCCTTTAGTCGAATTCAATCTACATATTGGACAAATTTTTTACTGACAGAAAAAAAAATGAAAGATCTGACTGATAGAACAAGCACAATCAGAAATCAAATAAAAAGAATTACAAAAAATAAAAAAAAAGTGACTCCAGAAATAAATGATAGTCCTAATAAAACAAGTTATAATGCTAAAAGATTCGAATCACCAAATTGGCAAATATTAAAAAGAAGAAATACTCGATTAATCCATAAATTACATTATTTTATAAAATTTTTCACTGAAAGGATATACGCAGATATCCTTCTATCTATTATTAATATTCCCAGAATTAATATACAACTTTTTGTTGAATCAACAAAAAAAATGATTGATAAATCCATTTACAATAATAAAAAAAATAAAAAAAGAATTAATAAAACAAATCAAAATAAAATTCATTTTATTTCGACTATAAAAAAGTCACTTTATAATATTAGTAATAAGAATTCACAGAATTTTTTTGACTTATCCTCCTTGTCACAAGCATATGTATTTTACAAAATATCACAAACACAAGTTCTTAACTTGTATAAGTTAAGATCTATTCTTCAATATCACGGAACGTCTTTTTTTCTTAAGACTTCAATAAAAGATTATTTTGGAAAACAAGGAATAATTCATTATGAATTAAGACATAAGAAACTTCGGAATTCTGGAATAAATCAATGGAAAAACTGGTTAAGAGGTCATTATCAATACCATTTATCTCAGATTAGATGGTCTAGATTAATAGCAGCAAAATGGAAAAATAGAATCAATAAATGTCGTACAATTCAAAATCAAGATTTAAACAAAGAGAATTCATATGAAAAAGACCTATTAATTCATTACAAAAAACAAAACGATTACGAAGTATATTCATTACCAAATCAAAATGAGAATTTTCAAAAATACTATAGATATAATCTTTTATCTTATAGATCTATTAATTATGAAAATAAGAGGGACCCATATATTTATGGATCACCATTCCAAGTAAATAAGAATCGAGAGAGTTTTTATAATTACAACACACATAAACATAAGGGCAAATTTTTTGATATACTAGGGGATATCCCTATCAAAAATTATTTAGGAAAAAGTGATATTATGTATATGGAAAAAAATCCGGATCGAAAATATTTTGATTGGAAAATTCTCCATTTTTGTCTTAAAAAGAAAATCGATATTGAGGCCTGGATCAAGATCGATACCAACAAGAATAAAAATACTAAAACCGGGACTAATAATTATCAAATAATTGATAAAATTGATAAAAAAGATCTTTTTTATCTTACGATTCCTCAGGATCAAGAAATCAATTCACCCAATCAAAAAAAAATATTTTTTGATTGGAT